TCACAACTATCATATCTCTTCCCGAACCAAACATGAATCTTTCGATTCATTTGGCTCTCACGCTCAATTGTTTCTTTTATCTTTTATTTGATTGATGGGCATTCCCCATATCTTTGAACGGAATGAGCCTATCCTCTCTTTTCTGTTCGTATATCGAAACTGATCTAACATCAGAATCTTAGGAGGACTCTTCAGACCAGACAAAAAAATAAAAAATTGTCAGCAAAGTTGTTTCTTTATTTGTTCTTTATTTACAACTTATTTCCAAAAAGAAAAAAATATTTTAAAGAAAAAAGAATTCTATTCTTTCTTCTTTATATGCTATGATAAATTAGATCAAAATTCTAATAGATAATATATAATTGAATAGAATTTTGAACTTCATTACTTCATTATTATTAGAATGAGATTTCGATTTTTTTTATCCAAAAAATTCTCTTTTTTATACAAATAGAATACATAGGTTGTCGATTCGGCAGTGGATAAAAAAAGGGGGGAGATACCCATCTTTCTAGTTAATGGTTCAAATAATTTTATCCATATGAGTGTTCTACGTCGGATAAATTCCCAATTATTCCTTTTTTATTATCTTTCAACCTTTTTGTTACTAACGTAGCGGTAGAAAGAGTACCATACTATGCTGTGCCTGGACTTCAAAAAATTTATCTTTAACCATGTAAAAGACCTCAACATTATTGGTTGATAGAGAAGAGAATCAAAGTTCATTTATCAATTAGTCACGAAATGCTATGGTTCTTACATATGATCTCTGAATGAAATCCAATTCCGAAGTAATTCGTCGAGATTGTGCACCCTTTGTTCCTATTTCTGCTATAAAAAAGAATACATAAATATAAAGAAAGTGCAGCCGGTGAAATCCAACCTATTCTTGAAATACACAACTCGCACACACTCCCTTTCCAAAAAAAATCAATACACCCAGCACTACGCTTAGATTTATTGGATTTGTTGCTAAAATATCGGTATTAAACTCGAAACTCCCAGCGGATGGCCAGTGCTCCACGGAAACAAAAGAATCGATTATATTTTTCATAAGCTCTCCCCTTATAGATAGGACTAACAAAGAACAGAGTTCTTTTTGTATCACTCCGCTTATTATTCTTAATGGAATTTGAGAATTCTCAAATTTATTAGTTATGGTTATGTTTTTATTCTTCTTTTTTTTTTTACATTTTTATTCTACGATGAAATTCAACATTAAACAAAAGGATTTGCAAATAAAAGAGCTAATGCCACGACCAGTCCATAAATTGTTAAAGCTTCCATAAAAGCCAGACTAAGCAATAAAGTACCTCGTATTTTACCCTCTGCTTCTGGTTGTCTCGCAATACCTTCTACGGCTTGGCCCGCAGCAGTACCTTGACCGACCCCAGGTCCGATAGAAGCAAGCCCTACAGCCAATCCAGCAGCAATAACGGAAGCAGCAGAAATAAGTGGATTCATGGTAAGTTCCTCGCACCAAAAAAAGAAATGGTTAATGATACAACCAACCAATGAATTAGTACTTAATCTACTTATTTTTCTACTTCTACTTTTACTATTTACTTTTTACTACACTTATTTTTTATTTTTTGATCTTTATCACCAAAATATATCGGGTCGAAGTAGCTAAAAGCTCCAAATGGAATTCAGAATATTACTGAATTGTCAGAACTACTTCGATATACCGTTTTTTCTTTCTACCTTATGTAATATGTATATGGTTTTAGTCATTGCGTTTCCTTGTTTAGAAACTATTCTATTCTTTCTCTTTCATTTTTCATTCAATTCACAATCACAGACAAAATAGAAAAAGGACTGATATGGAAATTCATCTAAATGCAGTGGACTATAAAAAAAAGAGATAGGGGTAATTACTATCTAACTAGTAAATAACATATACTTTTATTCTTCCATAACGTAAATCACCTGCACTTTTTATTCTATGAAATCGTATTATGGAACCATTCTTCGAAACATACACAAGGATTTAGACTCATAGGCATTACATATATATATATGTAGTAGGAGCCCCAACCCTTCTTTCTCTTCCAAATTTCATCTATCTTTCTTCATATATACATACATGTAGCTATTTGCATTTTATTCTCCAACCTAGTGGATTATATTGAATCCCCTTTGAATTGGGATAAGCTTCAAAAAAGACTATTTCGAAAGTTAGTCAATGATGACCCTCCATGGATTCACCTATATAAGCCGCAGCCAAAGTTGCAAAAATAAGAGCTTGAATACCACTTGTAAATAATCCAAGAAACATGACAGGTATAGGAACTACTGAAGGCACTAAAGAAACAAGAACAACAACCACTAATTCATCAGCCAATATATTCCCGAAAAGTCGAAAACTGAGAGATAAAGGTTTTGTGAAATCTTCTAGAATATTAATTGGTAAAAGTATTGGAGTTGGTTGAATGTATTTCCCAAAATATCCCAATCCTTTTTTGCTAAGACCCGCATAGAAATATGCCACTGACGTAGGTAAAGCTAAAGCAACAGTAGTATTTATATCATTCGTGGGCGCAGCTAACTCCCCATGAGGTAACTTTATGATTTTCCAAGGTAAAAGAGCACCTGACCAGTTAGAAACAAAAATAAATAGGAACATCGTTCCTATAAAAGGAACCCAAGGACCATACTCCTCTCCAATCTGAGTTTTGCTCAAGTCTTGAATAAATTCAAGGACATATTCGAAGAAATTCTGACCGTCGGTCGGAATGGTTTGTGGATTTCGAACAGCTATGATGACTGAACCTAATAAGATAGCAATTACAACCCAAGAAGTGATAAGTACTTGGGCATGAATTTGTAAACCTCCTATTTGCCAATATAAATGTTGGCCTACTTCTACACCTGATATATCGTATAATCCTTTGAGTGTTTTAATGGAACATGGTATAAAATTCATATTGTCCTCTAACAGAAATCGAACTTCAAAAAAGTAATTATTTTGATTCAACCATCTCTTTCTCAATTCATCTATGTTCATTCATGAATTTAAGTTAGGAATCGTATATTTCGGATACTTAGAAATCACATAAAAAAAATACCAATCATTTTATCTTTTCAATATTCTTCAATATTCAAAACATAGTTCAAACTCCAAAAGATGCAAACCAAAATAGTAACAATCAAAGAGAGTTCACCAAAAACAAACTAATCTTATTCTTTCTTCTTCTTAATGATAAGAGTAATGATAAGATATTCAACCATTTTTTATATAACTAGAACGGCCCTCACAAATTGCAGATACTAATTTGGTAAGAATCAATCGAATCGAAGCTATAGCATCATCGTTGGCCGGAATAGAAATATCTGCAAGATCTGGGTCACAATTTGTATCGATTAAACAAATCGTCGGAATACCCAAAATAACACATTCTCGAAGAACCGTATATTCTTCTTGCTGATCAACGATAATTACAATATCGGGCAATCCCGTCATATATTTGATCCCACCCAAATATGTTTGCAAGGTAGATAACTTTCTCTTCAACATTGCTGCATCTCCTTTGGTAAGACGATTGAGTTTCCCCATCTTTTGTTCTGCTCTTAAGTCCCTGAATTTATGAAGTCTTGTTTCTGTAGTAGACCAATTCGTTAACATACCACCAAGCCATTTTTTATTAACATAATGGCATCGAGCCCTTATTGCTGCTGATGCTACTAAATCCGCTGCTTTCTTTTTGGTGCCAACGATTAAGAATTTTTTTCCCCTACTTGCTGCATCAAAAACTAAATCGCAGGCTTCTGATAAAAAACGAGCAGTTATAGTAAGATTTGTAATATGAATACCTTTACGCTTTGCAGAGATGTAAGGAGCCATTCTAGGATTCCATTTATTAGTACCATGACCAAAATGAACTCCTGCTTCCATCATTTCTTCCAAATTGATGTTCCAATATTGTCTTCCCATTTTCCCACACTTTCTCTTTTTCTTTTTTTTTTTCAAAGAAAAGAGATTCATTACCTTGTGAAATAAATAATTGTTCCAACGGAACCTTCTACCAGGATTGACCTTTGATCTACGACCCAAACCATGAATTTCATTCTTTATTTTTGATTTCATTGATTACGAAATCCATAATTGGACCAGAGAGTTAAAGTAAAAAGAATGAACCTCTTGTTAGGAATTAGTAAATTACATTACGTAAATAATGGGTCTGATGTCTCATGGAAAGTGTTTGGGGAATAAAAACAAAATAATTCTCTATGGTATAACAAAATATCTCTCATTTCCAACTCGAATAGATTCTTCCTTTTTATTTTCAAATGAATGTTTTTGTCTTGCTTTGAACGATGTACTAATTTTTTGAATCCGGTACCAACTGGTATAATCCCCCCCAAAACAACGTTCTCTTTCAGGCCTTTCAACCAATCAATACGACCTCGTAGAGCAGCTTTTGCTAAAACTCGAGCAGTTTCTTGAAAACTCGCTTCGGATATGAAACTTTGAGTATTCAGAGATGACTTCGTTATTCCCAATAAGATTGCCCGATAAAAGATCGCTTCGTCCAAAACGCGCCCTGCTCGCTCTGCTCGCAACAATCCAATAAATTCCCCAGGTAAAAAAACATTAGACATTCCATCTTCTGAAACCAAAACTCTTGATGTTACTTGACGTACAATAATCTCTATATGTCTATTATGGATCTGTACCCCCTGGGATCGATAAACCTTTTGGATCTTATTAACCAAAGAGATACGACTTTGGGCTATGGTTAGTTCAGCTCCAATCAAGAATCCCCAGGGGATCCCAAGAATCCTTCGGATACGTTCGTCCCAACCTTCAACTCTTCTTTCGAGGTTCATCGATATTGAATCAATCGAACGAACTTCTAAGATTTGTTCCACTTTTGGAAGACCTTGCGTTATGTCACCAGATCTCGATTTTTCATATATAAATGTAATTAATGTATTTCCTTCAGAAAAGGTTTCCCCATAATGGCCATGTACAGTTGCTCCTGGAGTGACCAAATAGGGCTTAGCTGATCTTATAACTAAAGAGTCAACATGAACAATGAAAATTTGACCAGATTTTTTTATGCGTGATCCGTATTTCAATAGACATACATTTTCACAAAGGAATTGTCCAAGGCTAATTATTGTCCATACCTCTTCACAAGAATCGTGATGGAGAAAACACCAATTCGAATGGAATGAATTCCAAATGATGTTACTGCATGGATCGGGATTATAAATCTTACTATTTTCATCTAGGAAACAGTATTGAAATGGAAGTACTTGAAGCACTTGGAAAGTCTGTTGAAAATTTTCAAAGAAAAAATCTTTCTTTAAAAAGACTTGATTATAAGTTCTTAAATAGTAAGATGAACAAAATTTTACTATTTTAGGCACAATAGTACCTAAAGGACCCAACAAATCCCTAATTGGAGTCATGGGATCCGATTCTTTTGTCGCATTATTATATCTCGAAGTATTGAAGGGGCCAATTAGAGAACAATTGGATGATGACAAAATTATGAAAGATTGGCATTCCTTATTTCGATTTAACAACGTACCAAGAGTTCCCTTATGTTGGGGAAATGATTGAATCTTCGCCAATGATTGAATCTTCGCCTTGGAATCAAAAGGATTTCTATGGGTACGATCTAATTCATTATTGGAAAGAAATCCTAAGCCTGCCGTATCATACCTTTTTTCGGTATACGAAATAGTGGACTTTACTAACTCAATTCGGATGAAATCACGAAGCAGATCATTTGCCCTTATTTCAACAAAAGAAGCATGAACCTCTTCTTCTATAGAACTCTTTTTTTCTTGGTCCCAAGTCAATACTAAGCAAGCCCGAACTAATTGAATACTTGTGTGAGAAATTCCTCGAATTGACTTGCCATTTCCATAAAGTATATAATTGACAATTCGAAGTTGGACATTATCCTTTTCCTGCAAGAGATCCTGAGAGAAAAGTGTTGCTAAATTTATCCCATCAGCTATTTCATATGTGACTACGGGCCGAACCAAAACAAAATACTTTTTTTTGGTAGGTGTAATCCGTTGGACATAGATCCAATTTTTCAATTTTTTTGATCCTTTAGAATTTTTTTTTTCCATTCCTGGTGGTATCAAAATGCCACTGTGCCTAGATATTTTATCCACCTCTCCAGAAAAATGAATATCTCCAGAAAATATTTTCAGTTCCATACTTTTTTTTTTTCTCTCCACTCGGACTAATCCACCTACTCGACTTCTTGTATTTATATTTAAAGCAAGTCGTGTATCTACTCCAATGATACTATTGTTCCGGACCATTATGGGCGAAGATCCGGGTAAGATATGCACTTCCTCGGGAATGAAAAAAAATCGATCTACTTTCATTTGCATTTGGTATTTCGGACTAAATTCTTTTGCTCCTCGATACTCAATCAAATCCTCTTTTTTTATGATTGAATCTACTTCGACAATCCCATATTTAGTAATTCCCGAACTGCTTCTTCTGTATCGCGGATCATCAAAATAAGCAAGAATACTCTTTCTACGTAAAATACCATTTCTAGGTATTTTAATCGAAATACCAAAACAGGGTATTAGTTTCTTTTCTTGTTCTTGATCATATTGTAAGGGAATCACGAATCTATTTCTTCGCTTTTTCGCCAAGGAATTCTCTTGACGAATATAAGTAGAAGGCTCTATGAGATTCCAATGACCCTTGGATATGATTCGATAAGGTTTTGAATAGTCAAAAATTTCCCTATATTTTTTACCAAAAGTATCCAACAATTTATGTCTTACTTGATCATTAGTCAGTGAGAGATCAAAGATATATCTTTCTTCGAGAGAAAAAGAATTAGCATTCATTTGATCTTGATCCTTGTGGAGTGAAAAAGACACTATATTGGATTTGCATAGACCTCCTGCTAATATCCATAAATGACTTGTTTTTGGTAATAAATGAACATTACTATATGGATATTCGGTCACATGATAGCCATCAGTACTCCAGTGCATTTCTCCTTCTGACTCAGAATAAATATGTTTTTGAACTCTCTCTTTAAAATGAAAAGTGGACGTTCCGGTACGAATCTCGGCAATCACTTGTTCTGATTCTACATATTGATCATTTTGAACTAAAATCAAACTTTTTGTTGGAATATTCACATTATGTAGAATATCTCGACTCTCAATAGTTACATACAAGTCTATAAAACATAGAAAAGCAGGATGCCCATGACGAGTACGTGTGGGATGAACCAAATCCTCATCAAATTTTATTTTTCCATTAGAGGGAGCTCGTACATGTTCGGCAGTACCGCCCGTGAATACTCCGCCGGTATGAAAAGTTCTTAATGTTAGTTGAGTCCCCGGTTCCCCAATTGATTGACCCGCAATAATGCCTACGGCTTCTCCCAATTCGACCAGGTCACCATGAGTAGGACTCCGACCATAACATAATTGACAGATCCAAGATGTACTCCTGCAAGTAAAAGGGGTTCGAATATATATTGGGTGTGCTCGAAAGGT